TAAACCCGGCATAATGTAATCAAGATAGGATCCTAAAAGAATCATGAAATTGAGAGTATTGGTCTTTTACGTAGGAGGATTAAGTGAGATTCCTAATTATTGAACTATCTTTAATTAAATTTAAAACTAAAAAAGTTCTCGTTTTTCATTTTTCCGGAAGGAGTTGTGAGATACGGGTCAATAAAATGGTTAACGCTATAATCAGATAAATCAGATAGACAGATAAATGCCATTTTTTATCTTTATTTAAAATGAAAAAAGGCCTGGCGAAATACTAATCAAGCCAGGCCGCGAGACAAAAAAAAATGCCTTTTTTGTCGAAAAAGTCTTTCGTAATTTTTTATTTTATATATTTAATAGTGTAAATAGTGTATTTTTCGATTAATATTCATTCTATTCTTTTTTTCTTTAGTTTTTTTTTTTTATATTGAATCTTTCTTATTTTTGTCTTTATCCAACGGAGTTGAATTTCGTATAAAACTTCGACGTGCTGGTGTATTACCCAATAATAACTTGTATATTTTGTATACATATATTATTGTTATATGTTAATATTATATAAATGTTCTTTTTATCTTAATTATTGAATTATATATTAAAAATTGATTTATTCGAAATTCTTAATTCGAATTTATCACATATTTTTTTTACATAAGATAAAATTGTCTAATTTATTTAATATTTGTATTTGAATATTTAGTATTTTTTATTTTCAAGGGGGAGAGATGGCTGAGTGGACGAAAGCGTCGGATTGCTAATCCGTTGTACGAGTTATTCGTACCGAGGGTTCGAATCCCTCTCTTTCCGTGTTCCATTTACATTGATGATTTAATATTCTATTAATATATTCTATTAATAGTCTGTTTTTTTCTTTCTAATTAAAAAAATTTTTGAATCTATTTTCATTTTATGAAATCTTAAATTTGAAAATATATATATAGACGAAAAAAAAGCAAAAAAACCTTGTTTTAGTCGTCGCGCCCAGGATTACGCCCGGGATCATTAGATAGGAATCCGAAAATAAAGAGAGAAACAAAGAATATAACTACTGTGTAAACAAAGAGTTTGAGAGTAAGCATTACAAATCTCCAAGATCTTTTTTTTTTTTAAGAGAATAGATTCTCTATTTTTATACCGCATATCCTATCATTTTTTTGGTTTGACGCTGAAAGTCGTTTTTGACAATTTTAAAATAGACTTTTTATTTTGTAATTGTAATCAAAATAAATAATAAATAAGTTATTATTATCTTATCTATTATTTTATTACTTATCAATAATTTTTTATACTTGCTTGTTGAGATTGTAGACGATTACAAAAAGGTTTGTTCATTTATCGAAACAAAAATGGAAAAGGGGATAATGCGGGTTGTGTCTATCCAAGAATTAAAATATTTGAATGTAAGGGTTCATACTGTAAGATTTGTTTGATCTTATCAATTATTTAGTATTAGAGAAAAAAGCATTTTTTTTTATAGGAATAAGCTGAAAGATCTCATCGAAAACTTACAGCAGCTTGCCAAACAAAGGCTAAGAGAAAAAAAAATAGAGGTATGACTGGCATAAAATCGACGATGGGACTCAAAAAAGCATAGGCTTCCGGTAATTTGGCAAAGAAACAACTGCTCGAATAAAGAGCAGAATTAAGACAGATCAAACTCAAGATATTAAGCATAACAGACATTTTTTTTTTTTTTTTATTGCATTTTGATTGAGTTAGAAAAAAACCTTCATTTTTTTTTTCAACTTACTCACTCAATCAAAAAAACTTCCATTCTCAAGAGGGAATAGAAGAAATTCTACTTTCATATAATATCTTAATGGAATTATCGTTAATGATCAATAAATTTATTTTTTTCTATGTCTACATGGATCGGAGTCAAAATACTAACCAACAGAATCTAATAGATTCTTTAGACAATTGGGCTTTAATTGACGAATAATCAACAACAATATTAGTGTTTATTAATGTTGAATAGAAATCTAAGTGGGGCGTGGCCAAGTGGTAAGGCATCGGGTTTTGGTCCCGCTATTCGGAGGTTCGAATCCTTTCGTCCCAGAGCGCCTGTAATTATAGTTAATAATAAAAATAAAATTTTATTTTTTCTTTTATAAAGTGTAAGGTTGGCTAGAGTTTGACTGGTGTTGTTGATGATTAGAATAAAAAATGATATCTTTTTTCACATAATTTCCCAAATTTAAATTCATTAAGTGATCAAATGACACGCAAATAAAGTATAATCCCTCGGATATTTAGGCAAGATGGGGTTATAGATTAAATGACTTTGTATTCAAAAAAGGTGTGCCTTTACCTATAATATATCCATCCCCTATATAGTCATCGATAATTATCGAATTATAGAAGACAGTTAGTTCTTTTTTTTCATCCCTCCGAAAATTGTTTCTTTTTTTTTATTAAAAATAAAAAAAGAAACTACTTTAAATTACTCCAATTTTGAAGGTTGAGTTCAAAAATAAAGGTGGATTTCTGTTCTCTCTTGGGGATATCGTCTTGATCTAAATTTGAATTATTTGTCATTTTGAGAAAAAAAATGTTAATTAATAAATGAAAAAAATTAGACAAAGATAACGTTACTAAAAAAACAGTTGTTCCATATCTAATCTATGGAACAACTGTTTTAATTGAACCAATGACTATTCATGATTCGATAATTGAATCAACCGCACACCGGTTCCAAATTGAGGAATGTTATGGTAAAACTTCGTTTGAAACGATGTGGTAGAAAGCAACGTGCGACTTGAAGGACATGATCTGTTGTGGATTCGTATATCCATCATTCTCGACTAAAGGATGCTCTTAACTCGACATCTTTTGCTATCTTCCACTCAAACCCCCGGTTAGTGGGGTGTAATGGAAATAATATCGGATGGAGCTCGAGTATAAAGTTGGGTTAGGTCTCAAGGGAGAGGGGTCTAGGGTTAGTGTCAATCAAAAGAATAAGTTGGAACAACTTCGTAAGTTATCTTTGCCAGAGAAATCGAAAGGATAAAAATAAAGCCAATTTTTAATCCTCAAGGACATTTTGATAAAACTTTAAAGGTATGTTGCTGCCATTTTTGAAACGATTAAAAATCAACGAAGTAATGTCTAAACCCAATGATTCAAAAAACACGATAAAGGCTTCCGGAACAAGAAAATACTCTTTTAATTTTTAATAAACATTAAATTGTCGCAAAAACAACAATTGCATTTTGATCAGAATATCGAGTTCAAATCGATTATTAAGGGTATTTGAGACTGCTCAATAAATGAGAAATGCCAAAAGATTTTTTTCTTTTGAGCTATTTAAAAGTTATTCAACTTGAGTTATGAGTATACAAATGATTTGTTGAGGAAAGAAAAGGCTTAATTCTTAGTTAAATTCCTTTTCATTCGATGATTTTAGGGACTTATTGAATTGGTCATTCTAATTTTTATAGTCATAACTTCAAATCATTTTTCTCGAGCCGTACGAAGAGAAAACTTCCTATACGTTTCCAAGGGGGGTTTAATCTATCCCAATGAGCCGTCTATCGAATCGTTGCAATTGATGTTCGGTCCCGAAGAGAGGGAAGAGATTTGCAGAAAGTTGGTTTTTATGATCCGATAAAAAATCAAACTTATTTAAATGTTCCTGCTATTCTAGATTTTATTCAAAAAGGCGCTCAACCAACAGAAACTGTTTATGATATTTTAAAGAGAGCGGAGGTTTTTAAAGAATTTCGATTTAAGCAAATTAAGTTCAATTAATTAATTCATTTACTAAAAAAAATGAAAAATAATCAGGTTGTAATTTGGTAGAACTTTTTTCTTCTTTGTTTTTTATAGTGCCAATCCAACATAAGCTTTCCTCTAAAAAAATTGTCACTTTGTTTTTTAGATTATATGTAGATGTCGATTTCACAATTTCTATTATATTTATCGTATTTCTGTATTTATGATATAATAATGGAATAATTTTTTTTTTTTTTTATATATATATATATATATATATTGACAAGAATGTATTGAACAAATATAATTCAGCTGTGAAATAAAAAAATGAAATGGTTTTTTATGTCTTCTGCCCCATAGTTTTATTCAAGGATTCGTTGAATTTGTTGCGATACAAAATATCATTTTTGGAGCTAAAAATGGAGACTATTTGTCTATCAAACTTTGTATCGAAGAATATCTTGTATTGGTGTTTGTTTTTATGTTCGTAACGGAAATCCATTCGAAAATTTGAGTTCAATATCTTGCTAATTCAGCGTTTTGATTCCAATCCAATTTTGTTGATCTCGATTGTATCTACATAACATAGCTATTATGGGGGTTGCTAACTCAACGGTAGAGTACTCGGCTTTTAAGTGCGGCTAGGATCTTTTACATATTTGGATGAAGCAAGGGATTCGTCTACACCATCGGTAGAGTTTATACGACCACGACTGATCCTGAAAGGAAATGAATGGAAAAAAGAGCATGTCGTATTAATAGAGAATTCTTAGAATATTTCATTCTTATAAAATTAAAACTTTATTTTGAATTCTTGAAAGGAAAGGCAATGAATTTAAAGTTGGGTCGATTGAATAAATGGATCGAACCCATAAGGATTGGGTTCCAATTTTGTGGAAAGAATGAGCAACGAGCTTATCTTCGTAATTTGAATGATTACCCGATCTAATTAGACGTTAAAAAAACTTAGTGCCTGATACGGGAAAGGATTCTCTCACGCGGGGATTTTATCTTTTTAGTGAATCCTAAATATTAAACTATCCATTCTCCATATGGAGCTGTACATGAATGTGTAGAAGAAACGGTATATTGATAAAGATAATTTTTCCAAAATCAAAAGAGCGATTGGGTTGAAAAAATAAAGGATTTCTAACCATCATATTTTGTTTAATTAATCAATTAAGAAATTTTTAATAAATAAAAAAATAAAACCTAATTAGATGGCAAAAAAAAAGAGAGAGTCCGCTAATCAATTGACTTATTTCCGAGGTATCTATAAAAAAAAA